CTCATCACTTCGCATTATCTGGATCCAAAGAACCAGTCAAGATATGATATATCGGTCATATCATTGTAGCAACTGAAATATTTTTTGCATAAACAAAAGAAAAATCAATATAATTCTAAGTTTTAAAGCGAAATAGAGAACAAAGATGTGGATAAAAGGAAGGGTGAAAGAAAGAGAGAGAAAAATACCAATGATATAGAATTCCATCCAATATGTAAGGTCTATGAGTCATCTCATAAAAGGCAGTGTAATAAAGCATCAATACTGATTCGTACATAATTAAATGAATCTGTTTATAAAATAAAAAAATAAGAGCTTCGAGCCAATAAAGACTAAGAAGATTGACTCAAGAAAAAATTTCATTATGAGCTCCATTGTAGAAATCAGACCTAACCATTAAATAAGAAGCGATGGGAACGATGGAACCTATGAATCCAAATCTATTGAAAACGGATTCATTGATCGGGATGGCGGAACAAACCAGAGACTAATTCATTCATATTCATCTATTGGGAAAAGAAAAATCAAGAGCTAACCCTACAACTGAAATAGCGATGAAAAGAGTAAATATTCGCCTGCGAAACCTTTATTTTCTTGGATTGCTAAATTTGGGTCAATCGAAGAAAATAAAAGACAAAACAAAATAAAGATTCGTTATAACATTATAAAAATAAAAAGTCATACAATATTTAAATTTAAAATAGAAATATTAATATGTTTAGTTATCTAAAAAAACAAGATATACAAACGAATAATATAGAAGTTGAAGATTTTCTTATTCGCGAGGAGCTGGATGAGAAGAAACTCTCACGTCCAGTTCTGTAGTAGAGATGGAATTCAGAACCAACCATCAACTATAACCCCAAAAGAACCAGATTCCGTAAACAACATAGAGGAAGAATGAAGGGAATATCTTATCGAGGTAATCATATTTCTTTCGGTAAATATGCTCTTCAGGCACTTGAACCTGCTTGGATCACATCTAGACAAATAGAAGCAGGTCGACGAGCAATGACACGAAATGCACGACGTGGTGGAAAAATATGGGTACGTATATTTCCAGACAAACCGGTTACAGTAAGACCCGCAGAAACACGTATGGGTTCGGGGAAAGGATCCCCTGAATATTGGGTAGCTGTTGTTAAACCGGGTCGAATCCTTTATGAAATGGGTGGAGTAACAGAAAATATAGCCAGAAAGGCTATTTCAATAGCATCGTCTAAAATGCCTATACGAACTCAATTCATTATTTTGGCATAAAAATGTAGAATCAAAGGAAATAGGTCTTGAGGATTAAAAAAAAAACAATCGCAGGTGCTGATTTCTTTTTCTGGACAAACAATATTTCTTTTTTCTTCGCCCTTTGCATTGAAAGAATAGATTAAAAAAAAAATGATATGATTCAACCTCAGACCCTTTTGAATGTAGCGGATAACAGCGGGGCTCGAGAATTGATGTGTATTCGAATCATAGGAGCTAGCAATCGTCGATATGCTCATATCGGTGACGTTATTGTTGCTGTGATCAAAGAAGCAGTGCCAAATATGCCCCTAGCAAGATCAGAAGTGGTTAGAGCTGTAATTGTACGTACTTGTAAAGAACTCAAACGTGATAACGGTATGATAATACGATATGATGACAATGCTGCGGTTGTCATCGATCAAGAAGGAAACCCAAAGGGAACTCGGGTTTTTGGTGCAATTGCCCGGGAATTGAGACAGTTAAATTTTACTAAAATAGTTTCATTAGCTCCGGAGGTATTATAAAATGAGACCATGATATGGTTAGAGTAAAGTATTTGAAAGAAAGAGATTAATAAATGTATTCAGATTAATTAATAGATTATGTCTCATGCATATGCCTTTAAGAATTCATATTCATAAACAAATAAGTAAAAAAACAAGAAAAGCATGTTGATTATATCAAAATTTGGGAGCACCAAGAATTTTAATTCATCATGGGTAAGGATACTATTGCTGACATAATAACCTCTATACGAAATGCTGATATGGATAAAAAAAGAGTGGTTCGAATAGCATCTACTAATATCACTGAAAATATTGTTAAAATACTTTTACGAGAAGGTTTTATCGAAAACGTGAGAAAACATCAAGAAAACAAAAAGGATTTTTTGGTTTTAACCCTACGACATAGAAGGAATAGGAAAAGGCCTTATAGAAATATTTTAAATTTAAAACGGATCAGTCGGCCTGGTCTACGAATCTATTCTAACTATCAACGAATTCCGAGAATTTTAGGCGGGATCGGAATTGTAATTCTTTCTACTTCTCGAGGTATAATGACAGACCGAGAGGCTCGACTAGAAAGAATTGGCGGAGAAATTTTGTGTTATATATGGTAATCCTTCTAATATCCGAATTGGATTCGAAACTTCCTATTTGTGAAAAAAAAAAGAAAAGGGGCGGGTTGTCTAATATCGTTCCTCCTCCATCAGTTGATACTTCAAGGAGGCTTTACCTGGAATGAAAGAACAAAAATG